ATGACACTTTTTTAGTTTTAGGTAGGGATAATAAAAAAGACGGTTATTCCATATATTTTGATATTGAAAATCAAGTTTTTGGGATTGACAATAATCATTCTTTTTTGAGTGAATTAGAAAAAGAATTTTCTAGTTATTGGAATTCTAGTTATTTAAATAAGGGGTCTAGGAGTGACGATTCTCACTATGATTATTCTATGTATGATAATAAATATAGTTGGAATAATTACATCAATAGTTGCATTGACAGTTATCTTCGTTCGCAAATCGGGATTGCTAGTTCTATTTTAAGTGGTAGTGAAAATTACAGCGAAAGTTACATTTCAACTTACATTTTGGGTGAAAGTAGAAATAGTAGTGAAAACTGGAATTCTAAGCTAAGAACTAGCACGAACGGCAGCGATTTCGCTCTAAGAGAAAATTCTAATGATCTCGGTGTAACTCAAAAATACAAGCATTTGTGGGTTCAATGTGAAATTTGTTATGGATTAAATTATAAGAAATTTTTTAAATCAAAAATGAATATTTGTGAACAATGTGGATATCATTTGAAAATGAGTAGTTCAGATAGAATTGAACTTTTGATTGATCCAGGGACTTGGGATCCTATGGATGAGGACATGTTCTCTCTGGATCCCATTGACTTTCATTCAGAGGAGGAACCTTATAAAGATCGTATTGATTCTTATCAAAAAAAGACAGGATTAACCGAGGCCATTCAAACCGGCATAGGTCAACTAAACGGCATTCCCGTAGCAATTGGGGTTATGGATTTTCAGTTTATGGGGGGTAGTATGGGATCGGTAGTAGGCGAGAAAATTACTCGTTTAATCGAGTATGCTACTAATCAATTTTTACCTCTTATTCTAGTGTGTGCTTCCGGAGGAGCACGCATGCAAGAAGGAAGTTTGAGCTTGATGCAAATGGCTAAAATTTCTTCTGCTTTATATGATTATCAATCGAATAAAAAGTTAGTTTATGTATCAATCCTTACATCTCCTACAACTGGTGGGGTGACAGCTAGTTTTGGTATGTTGGGGGATATCATTATTGCTGAACCCAACGCCTACATTGCATTTGCAGGTAAAAGAGTAATTGAACAAACATTGAATAAGACAGTACCAGAAGGTTCCCAAGCGGCTGAATTTTTATTCCATAAGGGCTTATTTGATCCAATCGTACCACGTAATCTATTAAAGGGCGTTCTGAGTGAATTATTTCAGCTCCATGCTTTCTTTCCTTTGAATCATAACTTAAGTAGAACCTTAAGTTAATAGTTAATTAAATTCTTTAGAGGGAATTATGGAAAGAATCATACAGATAATTTTTTTTTTACCGATATCCCTGATTCCTAATTAGGAAACCTCTATGAACAAGATAAAAGAGCGAATTCTTTTTCCGCGAGGTAGGGTAGTAAATAATAAATAAAACGAATTTCATGTTCTTTTCTTCCTTTCGTATTATATTATAACGAATTTTGGAAGAATTTATAAGGTGAAGAAACTCTTTATTAAATTCAAATTCTAATTATGAAATTCTAATTATGAAATTCAAATTATAAGACAAGAAAAAAAATAATAGAAAAATAACAAACAAGTGAATTATCATACATGTATTTGATGTAGAAAAATGAATAAGTCCATTTAGTTAGTTCTATATTCCTTGCACTTTATTATATATACTCAGTTAGATATACTTAGTATAATTATTATAGGAATTCTAATAATTTTAAGAGATCTTTCTATTTAAGATATCTTTCTAACAATATAATATAGCGATAATAGGTAAAAAAATAAATATAACAATAAATAACAGGTACAAATATTAAATCGAGGTGCCCATTCTATGACAATTCTCAACAACTTACCCTCTATTTTTGTGCCTTTAGTGGGCTTAGTATTTCCGGCAATTGCAATGGCTTCTTTATCTCTTCATGTTCAAAAAAACAAGATTTTTTAGATCTGATGGGGGCAAATTTCATATATTTTTTTTTTCAAGACTTAGACTTGGATTATAACACAGATATCTATTCAGTATAATATGGTATAACTTGTGGCTTCTTTCAAACAGAAAAGAAAGGGCAGGCGTAAGCGTAAATCTGATATATGAGTAAACGAGCTATTTGAAAATATTGAAAATAAGTCGCGATTGGGGCGAATGCCTGAAATAAATGTAAAGCCCATGTAGCTATATATGTGTAAATAGGGGATCATATGAGAGGGCTCCTATTATTTTACTTTTAGATCTAACCAATTGCTTCGAAAGATTCACATCAGAATAGTGCAAGTTGATGAAAGTTCCTTCGGAAACAAAAAAATGTAAAGTAAAATTCATTTTGGCCGGTCTCCCACTTCCAATAAAATGTAACTAGATCTAGTATGAGTTGGCGATCAGAACATATATGGATAGAACTTATAGCGGGGTCTCGAAAAATAAGTAATTTCTGCTGGGCCATTATACTTTTTTTAGGTTCATTGGGGTTTTTATTGATTGGAATTTCCAGTTATCTTGACAGAAATTTGATATCTTTATTCTCGTCTCAGGAAATCCTTTTTTTTCCACAAGGTATCGTGATGTCGTTCTATGGGCTCGCCGGTCTGTTTATTAGCTCTTATTTGTGGTGCACAATTTCGTGGAATGTAGGTAGTGGTTATGATCGATTCGATAGAAAAGAAGGAATAGTGTGTATTTTTCGTTGGGGATTCCCAGGAAAAAATCGTCGCATCTTACTCCGACTCTTTATGAAGGATATTCAGTCTATCAGAATAGAAGTTAAAGAGGGTTTTAATGCTCGGCGTGTCCTTTATATGGAAATGAGAGGCCAGGGGGCCATTCCTTTGACTCGTACTGATGAGAATTTGACTCCACGAGAAATTGAGCAAAAAGCAGCGGAATTGGCCTATTTTTTGCGTGTACCAATTGAAGTATTTTGAAATAAACGAAGCACTTTTCTTAGCAGGAGGTAAAAAACCAAAAAATCCTCTTTTTTTTCTATAACATAACTTAACTGAAATTTCTTCATAATACTGATGAACCAAAGAAGACGTATATTATATATACTATATACGGAAAACGGAAAAATTTGAAATTTTGTCCGCAAACTTTTTTTTATGCGTATGTAAATTCACAAAATTCAAGGACTAACCACTGACTCACAAATAAAAACGAGAGAATAGATTCGGGAGTTCGAAGCTTTCTATTCTAAATTCTAATATTAGAATAGAACTTATGCTTGATAGAAATATTAGATCGTATAGAGTTGACGAATGAAGCGGATTCATTAAAAATTCACAGACGCAAAAATGGAAAAAAAAGCATTCATTCCCCTTCTATATCTTACGTCTATAGTATTTTTGCCCTGGTGGGTCTCTTTTTCATTTAATAAAAGTATGGGATCTTGGATTATTAATTGGTGGAATACTAGTAAATCCGAAACTTTTTTAAATGATATTCAAGAAAAGAGTATTCTAGAAAAATTAATAGAATTTGAGGAACTCTTCCTGTTGGACGAAATGATAAAGGAATACCCCGAAACACATCTACAAAAGTTTCGTATCGGAATCCACAAAGAAACGATCCAATTGATCAAGATGCACAACGCAGATCGTATCTATACGATTTTGCACTTCTCGACAAATATAATCTGTTTCGTTATTCTAAGTGGTTATTCTTTTTTAGTTAATGAAGAACTTATTATTCTTAATTCTTGGATTCAAGAATTCATATATAACTTAAGCGACACAATAAAAGCCCTTTCTATTCTTTTATTAACCGACTTATGTATAGGATTCCATTCACCCCACGGTTGGGAACTAATGATTAGCTCTTTCTACAAGGATTTTGGATTTGCTCATAATGATCAAATTATATCTGGACTTGTTTCCACCTTTCCAGTCATTTTCGATACAATTTTTAAATATTGGATCTTCCGTTATTTAAATCGTGTATCTCCGTCACTTGTAGTGATTTATCATTCAATGAATGACTGAAAAACGATCCACCGATCCAATTAGAATTTTGTTATTTTGTCCATAAGTAAAATAAAACATTCAAAATCTTACTTTTTTTTTTATACACTTATTTTTTCTATACATCCAATAGATTCGGATTCCTCCTATATTTTAGTAAAAATTTTTCAGTAACTAGCAGCATCGTGGATAGGGAACTATCCTAGCGACCTACCTAATTTTATTGTATAAATTTTCTGGATCAACGACTGGACCATGCAAACTAGAAAGACCCTCTCTTGGATAAAGGAAGAGATTACTCGCTCCATTTCCGTATCGCTCATGATATATATAATCACTGGGGCATACATTTCAAATGCATATCCCATTTTTGCACAGCAGGGTTATGAAAATCCGCGCGAAGCAACTGGTCGTATTGTATGCGCGAATTGTCATTTAGCTAATAAGCCCGTGGGTATTGAGGTTCCACAAGCGGTACTTCCAGATACTGTATTTGAAGCAGTTGTTCGAATTCCTTATGATATGCAACTAAAACAAGTTCTTGCTAATGGTAAAAAGGGAGCTTTGAATGTGGGGGCCGTGCTTATTTTACCCGAGGGGTTTGAATTAGCCCCTCCTGATCGTATTTCGCCAGAGATGAAAGAAAAGATAGGTAATCTCTCTTTTCAGAGTTATCGCCCCGCTAAAAAGAATATTCTTGTGATAGGTCCTGTTCCTGGTCAAAAATATAGTGAAATTACCTTTCCTATTCTTTCTCCGGACCCTGCTGCTAAGAAGGATGCGTACTTCTTAAAATATCCCATATACGTAGGCGGGAACAGGGGAAGGGGTCAGATTTATCCCGACGGGAGCAAGAGTAACAATACGGTTTATAATGCTACAGCAGCGGGTATAGTAAGCAAAATAATACGAAAAGAAAAAGGGGGGTATGAAATAACTATAACAGATGCGCCAGAGGGGCGTCAAGTGATTGATAGTATCCCCCCAGGACCAGAACTTCTTGTTTCAGAAGGCGAATCCATCAAACTTGAT